CTTGGCATCTATTTTGTATCCTTTTGGCGATATGGCCGAGGGGTAAGGCGGGGGACTGCAAATCCTTTTTCCCCAGTTCAAATCTGGGTGTCGCCTGATTAACAAAAGACTCGAAATCTCCCATTCCATTCTGTTCTGCTGATATAACTAGCCCAATTTTTTTCTAACAGGAGGAAAAGCACTGTTGATACTTGTGTCTGCGTGTTTCCAAAAGATTGGAAATCCTTGAATTTTAGCTTAGATGCAGAAAAATTCTAGTGATGGAAAGTCTATCAAGACTTCTCCAGTCTACTCTCCTACAAATATTTCTACTACTAATGTAATGGACTTTTTACTGACCGAATCTTAAATTGATTGAATTCACTTTGATATTTGAATTGAATAGGTAATCCAACTAAATTAGTAGTATATTTTTATACGGACTCACGAGAGTCTCTGAATGCTCAGGCATTGAATCAATATTAGATTGAATGGATAGTTGGCTTTTGGGATAGAAAAAGTGAAAAAAAAAAAAAATTAGTAAAGTCCCGAAAGAATAGACTACCTCCCAACTCTTTCCCAGAGACAATGGGAGATGAATTAGATCAAATGAAAATAAAGAGATGGTATTCTATCTTTTTATGTCTTAATGAAGGTAAAAAAAAAAAGAGCAGGCCCACATTCTTTTTATATTTCGATTAGTAACATTCCTTTTTGTGTGATGTCACTGCTTTTTAAGAAATTAATGAAATGTTTTTATTGGATTGGTTCATCAATAGTTTTTAATGGGTCATAATTCCCTTTTGACTCTGCGCTATTGATTCCACTATTATTAGTGAGCAATAATGGAATAATTCTGTCATATTTATAGAGATAGGGGACACAATTCATATGGATATAGTAAGTCTCGCCTGGGCCGCTTTAATGGTAGTCTTTACATTTTCCCTTTCACTCGTAGTATGGGGAAGAAGTGGACTCTAGAGGTCAAACTAATTGAGTTTCAGGAATCAAACTGTATCAATTGTTTTAGAAATCGTTTTGCAAAGCGTTTTTAAGGATTTAAAATATCTTCCTTTCAAAAATTCATTGTCCATTGATTGAATTCTAGCGGAAGAATTTTTTCTATAAATAATACTTTTTCAATCATAACCAAAGAGATATTTCAATGATTCCCATGTTTGTATTTCGAAAGGAAAAGAAATACAGATAAACAGATACTTGGAAATTGATTCCAACCCAATTCGTTCTAAAATTGATATTTCAACGAATGCCAAATTATAGATAGATAATGAGAAGGGCGTTTTATTTGTTTCCCTTTTTACTGTTCAAAAAAGAAGTCGTTTTGTATAAATGTATATACACTTTCTACGAGAAAAAAAAAAAAGTGGTTGTCTGACGAGATACTATGGAAAATAAGATCTTACCTTGGGAGAGTCACATATTACGTATTTACCACTTGTTTTATAATAAAACAAAAAAATTATGCTTTATCGACTCATTTCATATGATGGTTCAACTCAAACGTTAAGTTAAAAATCAAATAACAAGAGAATATTGTAAATTGATTTAATCTACATTAAGTCTTTTTTTAATAAAAAAATTATAGAGTCCAACTTTATACACTACAATAAAACGAATAGAGAGTATGGTAGAAAGATTCATCTATTTCTTTCTACCATACTATCAGATTACACGGAATACTGCCAATTTTAGTCTGCTCATTTTCATTTCACACCAAATTGAAACCATTTTCTTCTTTTTATTTCTTGAACAATTGATAAGACGTTAGAAGTCAAGTTTTATTCAAAAAAATTAATTATTTTGACTTACTGTTTTTACGTAAATGATAAGGAGAAAAGCAGTAGGGACTAGAATGAAGAGTGCAGTAGCAATAAATGCAAGAATATTTACTTCCATAATCTCATCGTTTTTTTACTTTGCAATAACTCGGGATTTGATCCCATAGAGATGATAAACCTTTCGCCTAGAAATTTAATGGATGAATTACCTCTCGATGATATCGCAATATCATGAATAACAATATCTGAACTATCAAATCAAATCAATTCATTGTCGAGAATTGAATAGTATACCATAGGAAGATCTTTTATTCATACCTAATCCAAAATTTGATTCCTGATCGAGTCAAGAATTTTTATATTTCTCATTCTGTTCTAATCGTTCTTTTTTATAATCTACCCTACTTTTTTGTAGTATTATCAGATAAAGTATCATTTAATCACTGTTCCACTTCCCTTAGTTACAAATACCCTAAAAATAGTTAACCCCCCCCAAAAAAAAAGAGAAGTGAAATGAAAAAAGAAAGAAGTAAAGTTGTAAACCCCTAATGATCTAATTTTCTTAGAAGATAAAGAAGTGTGATAAAGAGAAATTCCAGTAGAAAAGAGTAAATTTTCCATTAATTTACAGTTTGTTCTTTCTTCGAAGTTACCCTAAAAAAAGAATTCCCTTGGGTAAGATATTTGATTCATTTTTTTTTCTATCACATTATTAATACTGT